TTTCGAGTATACCGAATCAGTATAGCTATCCTTCTTCTGCCACAGCAACGCAATTTTAATTAGTATAGAAAGTAAGTGCTAAAAAATGTCTTTTTGTTTTGCTTCGCCTTTCTTGATGGAAAACACCGCCCCATTCAATAGAAAATTCTTCCAACACAGGATATTTTCATATTTCCACATTAATTGAAGTACATGCGAGGTCTATAAAATTTATTTCGTAGTTGTAGAAGCAATTTTTTGTTGTGTTTTGGTTTTCAATTTAAAGAAAGATAAGAAATAACTAGGTTTAAAGTCTAGTTAAACCAAAAATCTTTTTTTTTTGAATTCTCGTGTAATTAAGTTTTTCTTCTCATTCATTTAAGTTTAATATACTATCTGAATGAGTTTATTACTGAATCTAATGAGTTAAATTGAAAGTAAAAACAAAAGTTTTGTAGGGTTACTCTTCGCTATAAAATACCCAATAGATTCGAGAGAATTAAAAACAAAATATGGAATAAATGATCCAAATAGCAAATTCTTTCTAATTTTATTCCATACTAATTCAAAACGTGTTTCATTTTGTAATGAAGTTACATGACCCCGTTCGTATTATTAGTTTCGACACGAGTTACCCATATTCAACGATTTAACCATGAGTTAGGAGTTACTCAATGATTTTCAATTCTAATTCTATAGATAGAATTTTATAGATAGATAATTATATAGATAGATGAATGTCCAACTTTCCATTGAACTTATTGCTTCAATTGGTATTTTGGCATATTCTACTAGTTTGTAAAAATGGAAACTTAAGTAAGGTAAGTGCTTTAGAAACATATGTATAAAAAAAAGATTTCACTTAGGCCCCTTATGCTTACTATAACTAGTTATTTTGGTTTTCTACTCGCGGCTTTAACGATAACCTCCGCTCTGTTTATTGGTTTGAGCAAGATACAACTTATTTAAAATTCCTATTTGAAATGAATAATTCATAAAACATAAAATGAAAACTTTCTTCGAGATTCCGTGTATTTGAGAGTTACTTTTAGTTTCAATTTTTAACCCTTAGTCATTGAGATTCAGGGCAATTCGGATTACTATTTAGATATAGATATTCCCTCTTTTTTTTTTCAAACAAATTGAAATGATTGAAGTTTTTTTATTTGGAATTGTCTTAGGTCTAATTCCTATTACTTTAGCTGGATTATTCGTCACTGCATATTTACAATACAGGCGCGGGGATCAGTTGGACCTTTGATTAATTAACATTTCTTTTTTTTGTATTGGCCTCCTTCTCTCTTTAATCCACAGGAGGTCAAATCCCTATTTGCTGGGTAAGTTGCTGAATCCTTTTCAGTCTAATTTTATCTAAGAAAAAAGAATCACGCTCTGTAGGATTTGAACCTACGACATCGGGTTTTGGAGACCCACGTTCTACCGAACTGAACTAAGAGCGCTTTTTTATCGGAATAGGTAAGACTGTAAAGCAAAGTCTTTTTTCGAACCCCAGAGTATGATCAAAATGAAAGATTCTGTCCACTTTGAATTGATCTCCGTCGATTCCTTGTTACTGCGCCTTTGAATAGTAGCAGTAATAGATAGGGATGACAGGATTTGAACCCGTGACATTTTGTACCCAAAACAAACGCGCTACCAAACTGCGCCACATCCCTTTGTATTATTCCACAGTGTCATTGTATAGAATTTCTATCTCGGTTTCCAGATCGTTATTTCCCCACACCCTTTATTGCCGATTTCGTCTTTTTTGTTCCATTTAACATTTTAACATATAATAATAGTAAAAGACTTGTATACAAGAATAAATCAGTATTTTCTATTTTCTCCGTAAGAGGGAGATTTTTTTAGTTATTTTCTAATTTTACGACAAGGTACTATCTTATTGACTTTTACTGGATCATCGTACAATTCAATAATAATAAAGGAATTTCATTTTCATTGGGTTAAGTTAATTAGGCATTATGTGTACAACTATAGTCGGTCTTTAACGACCTATCTATCAGATCATATATGTTTTCTTTTTTACAATAAAAAATATTACAAAAAAGGAGGATTTTCAATGCGAGATTTAAAAACATATCTCTCCGTGGCACCAGTACTAAGTACGCTATGGTTTGGGGCTTTAGCGGGTCTATTAATAGAGATTAATCGTTTTTTTCCAGATGCATTAACATTCCCCTTTTTTTCATTCTAGTTAGTTCCATAGTAAGGAATGAAGAAGATTAAAGATAGAATCAAATATCTGCGACTGTGACTAATCCCCCTTCCTACTTTCTCCTTTCCCCCCCCCCTTTTTTTTTGAGAATTCAATTCAAATAAGGAAATAAGGGAGGAAAGAGAAAAAATAAAGTATCTTCAACATCTGGGAGATTGGGGTTCCAATTCGAGTGAAATTCAATTTCAATGAATATTCCTAATAAAAGAATGGGAGTAGGATAGAAATGAGAAATGCGGGTTTAAGGTCTAAGTAAAGAATATTATCCAAGGTATTTAAATCAAAAATGAAATATTCTACTTTGATTTGAAATAAAATTTAGAAATCTTCTGTCCTTTACTTCTTCGTTTTGAATCAAAAATCAAAAAGTTGGGTAAATCCAAAATTCAAAGGGAGGTTCATGGCCAAGGGTAAAGATGTTCGAGTAACGGCGATTTTGGAATGTACCAATTGTGCCCGAAACAGCGTTAATCGAGTATCAACGGGCATTTCCAGATATATTACTCAAAAGAACCGCCACAATACACCTAATCGATTAGAGTTGAGAAAATTCTGTCCATATTGTTCCAAGCATACGGTTCATGGAGAGATAAAGAAATAGATCGAGTTGAGTACCGTATGTTACCCCCTCAAGGAAGGGAAAGGAGTGGCATTCTATCTATCTATAAAATAGAAATCTAAATCGAAAAAAATCCTATTTGAATTAAAATGAATTCAAATTAATAAATAGAATTTTGGGAGAAAAAATAAAATTAAATAATAAAATAAACCATGGATAAATCCAAGCGACCTTTTCTTAAATCAAAACTATCTTTTCGTAGGCGTCTGCCTCCTATTCAATCGGGGGATCAAATTTCTTATAGAAATATGAGTTTAATTAGTCGATTTATTAGCGAACAGGGAAAAATCTTATCGCGACGAGTGAATAGATTGACCTTGAAACAACAACGTTTAATTACTATGGCTATAAAACAAGCCCGTATTTTATCTTTGTTACCCTTTATCAATAATGAGAAACAATTTGAAAGAGCTGAGTTAACCGATAGAACTACAGGTCTTAGAACCAGAATGAAAAGGGTTTACTCTTGAATCATAATTTCAATCCGAACTGAAAGACAAGATTGGTTCTTTTCCGAGAATCCAGATGTGTCGTACGACAAAAAAAAGAAAGCTTTTTGTATTGAGTGTGTTCACTCATTTTGACTACTTTAGCCTATTTTATCTTAATCATTTCTATTCTACCTTCCCGGAGAATGAACTCCGGGAAAACACGTTTACAATATTCCAAATTCCAATGGATTCTTTCTAATCTACTTCTTTTGTGATCTCATTGGAAATCATATAAAGACAATTCCTGTTTGATATGGCTATTTGTGCAAGTATTTTACGATTAAGAATCAACTGTCTCTTGTACAGATCATGGATTAACCTACTATAACTATAATATACTTCACTATCACGAATTACTGCATTTATACGAGTGATCCACAGACGACGAAACTCTCTCTTTTTAATATCCCGATCCCGATGAGCTGAAAACAAAGCTCTTATTCTCTGTTGAGTAATAGTTCGAGTAAGTCTTGAATGGGCCCCTCGAAAGCTTGATGCAAATAAACGAATTTTTGTTCTACGTCTTCGAGCTATATATCCACGTCTAATTCTAGTCATTGAATAGATGAAACTTTCGCGAATAACTAATTGAGTTGTTTTCTTTCAGTTATTCTTTTAACATTTCCTAATCTATTAATAACAAAACGAATTTTTCCAATGTATAAACTATAAATTCCAATGGCTTTGTCTACTATAACCTTCCTAACCACGATTTTTTTATTTCAATGCTTTCAATGCGAAATATGAAAGAAATTTTATTCTTTTACAGATGTCAAAAATATAGCAAATAAAAAATAGAAATGGATAAAGAAATAGTGTAGTGGGTTCCATCGTTTCTATGGTAACTTCTTAAACGGGGAGGTCTTCTCTATACACCGGAGCCCTCACTTCATTTAATCCAGGTTATTGGTAACTTGTATAGTTCATCCTCTTTGGCTCTACCTATGAATTATCCAGTAATAGTCCTTTCACAACGAAACCCACCTATACAGTAACGGTATTTAATTAGGAAAGTTAGCTGGGTAGCTGACCCTTTGATAGTCCGTTCTTGGCAGAGTAGGGGCGTAATCTTTATGCTTTAAAAAAAATGCCTCCGCTTAATGGATAATCATTTTATACCAATGGAGAATTGCTTCCCATCTTACATTGAGGTAATTCGACTTGCACCAATGGAAACCATAAAATTCATATACAATGCAGGAACATGAGAGGGGTTCTTTATTTCTTTGTTTTAGATAAATAGTAAATAGAATAAAGAGAAAAAAAAAGGCCCCCTTTTTGATTCTATCCTATTTACCGGTACTCATCATTGATATTGGCACCTTGTTTTCTTGCTTTTGTACCAGGCCGTTATATGATCGAAACGAGTCGCGCATACACCCGAGTACATGTTCCTCGTCGTTGAGGACATCCCCTAAGGGCGGGGGATTTCGTGACATTTCTGATTGGCTGTCTTGTATTTCTAATAAGTTGTTTAATGGTTGGCATGATAAATTGGATACAAAATGGGCTGGTTTAGATTGATCCTAACCGGATGATTTTGAATTACGTCTATTTCTATATAAATAAATAGTAATTTTTTAAATAGTAAACACAGTTAAAAAATATCCAATCGAGAATTTGCGTGAGTTACATGTTATTTTCATTCAACCGCTACAAGATCAACAATTCCATAAGCTTGTGCTTCTGTTGCTGACATAAAAACATCTCTTTCTATGTCTTCGGATACAACCCATAGGGCTTTGCCCGTTCTTTGTCCATAAACCCTTGTGATGGTTTCGCGCAGTTTCAACAGTTCTTCTGCTTCCAGGATAAACTCTCCCGCTTGTGCCTCATAAAACGAACTAGCAGGTTGATGGATCATTACCCTGATAATAGAATAAAATAATAGAATAAAGGGTTTCTCCATCTTACATGATGAAGCAAATAGAAAAGAAATATAAAGATAAAGAATAATAGGAAAAAGATCGAATTGAATAACCGTACAGGCACCCTTCTTGCATATGCATACGGCTCTACACTAAAATAAAATTGACCTAATTTGGCCTCTTTATTGAAAAAAGAAAGAGAAAGATAGAATATATCAGACCCAGGTGATTAAATGATCAAATTGCCGCCCTTCCTTTCGGAATATGTATAAAATACTATGATGGCTCCGTTGCCTTCTATCTTAATTATCTTAATGTGATTTTTTTAGATATGATTCGGCAATCCCAAAGTTTCTTTTTGTTCCAATCAAAGAAAAAATCTTGTTTTTTGCGCGCCCCTTGGATTCTTTTAATAACATGAATATTGTTAAGAGCCCTCTAGTGTGAACAAAAAAGGTTTGTGACGCTAAACCGAACTCCCAATTAGAAAATTGAGAAGACCCTTCAGTCTCATACTACTCTCTCGATACATAATCTAATGTTTTTAAAAAGAATCCAAAAATTTCTAATATCGAATGCAAAATGCCATGCTATTATTGCTTAGTATTTCCTAGGGCGAAGGCATAGTCTTCCCTTTTCTCTTAATTCTCTTAAATAAAAATCTCATTGGCGCCAAGCGTGAGGGAATGCTAGACGTTTGGTAATTTCCCCCCCGACCAGGATAAAAGATCCCATTGACGCGGCTAATCCCATGCATATTGTATGGACATCTGGTCGCACAAATTGCATAGTATCATAAATAGCTACTCCAGGTATTACCCACCCGCCGGGAGAGTTTATAAACAAATACAGATCCTTGTTATCATCTTCAATACTGAGATATATCATAAGACCAATAAGTTGATTTGAGATCTCGCTATCAACTGCTTGGCCCAAAAAAAGTAATCTTTCTCGATAAAGTCGGTTGATTAGGGTACAATTGTACTCTTTCGAAACCGTACACGCACCTTTTGATGCATACGGTTCAAAAAAATCTCAAAAAAAAAAAAAGAATCAATGTATGGATTCCAGACCTCCCTCTTTTCCTATAACAGGGTTTTTCTTACTTAAAAAAAAGAGATTTTCTTCTTTAATTAAAATAAAGACGGGTTTTACTGCTTTCTTTTTCTTATAATTCTAATAAAGAAAAAGTCACTAAATTTATTACATTAACTTCTCATTGATGTATTGTTTCATCGACCAACCCCGATGAAATTTTCTTGTTCCTGAGTGGGTCTCTTTTCGCTTTTTAGGTTTATGCTCTACTCCGGGTAAAGATTGATCCGATTTGGATTTGTACATATAGGACAAATACTGTTATTACCATTTTCTTTTTTTATGACTTTCTGCTTATTTTTTCAATTCAGTTTATACGTTCTACCAAGTCTTGATTAAGAGTTTTAAATCAACCCGTTTAACAGATTTCCACATAGGAGTCATTTAGGATGGAACTAGTAATCATAGATATATTACCAATTGAGTTGGGTTTTTCTAAACAGAGCCTGAATACTTTATTTTTTTTAGTTCAACCAAGCCAACCATAAATCATTCTAATTGAGAATAGTAATATGGATACTCTCAAAACGGATCAAATTGTACTTCACGCTCCAAATTTTTTATGATTTAATGACTCCTTATTGGGCGAAACAGAGGATATCTCGATTGGGGAGAGAACGGGTAAATCCCATATGACCCAATATATCTGACAAGTCGCACTATACGTCAACCCAAGATGCATTTTCCTCTCCAGGGCTTCGGAAAGGTACTTTTGGAACACCGATAGGCATTAGCTCAAAGAAAAAAACTAAGTACTATGTTTAACTTTGATGTGAAAACGTAAGAATATGATTGTATTGTGTTTCTAATTTGAAAGTGTTGGCTTTTGTCGGATTTATTTTTTGCATAGATTACAAAAAGTTAGAAAGAAAAAAAGAAGGAATAAAGTCAAATTAGTAGGAATAGAGCGATGAGTAAGTATGTACGTATTCGCTACTCGAAAATGTTATTCAACCCCATTGCGTATTGATACTTATCGAGTATAGAATATCGAGTATAGAATAAATCTGCTTCTCTTTGTTCCTATGAACATAATTGTTCCGTTAATTAAATAATTCAAATATTTAAGTAATAACAGATTAACAACAGACTAGAAAAAGAATAACTATTACTATTCCTGTTCTGAAATAATTCACTGAACGGCGGCGAGGATCAATAGGATAGTCACAATAGAGTCTTTTCCAGTGCAATAAAGTTACGTAGTGTCTATCTATCTTTGATAAAGGGGAATTTCTATGGGTTTGCCTTGGTATCGTGTTCATACTGTTGTATTGAATGATCCCGGCCGATTGCTTTCTGTTCATATAATGCATACGGCTTTGGTTGCTGGTTGGGCCGGTTCGATGGCTCTCTATGAATTAGCAGTTTTTGATCCTTCTGATCCTGTTCTTGATCCAATGTGGAGACAGGGTATGTTCGTTATACCCTTCATGACTCGTTTAGGAATAACCAATTCATGGGGCGGTTGGAGTATTACAGGAGGAACTGTAACGAATCCGGGTATTTGGAGTTATGAAGGTGTAGCTGGGGCACATATTATGTTTTCCGGTTTATGCTTTTTGGCAGCTATCTGGCATTGGGTGTATTGGGATCTCGAAATTTTTTGTGATGAACGTACAGGAAAACCCTCTTTAGATTTACCCAAGATCTTTGGAATTCATTTATTTCTTTCCGGAGTGGCTTGCTTTGGGTTTGGTGCATTTCACGTAACAGGTTTGTACGGTCCTGGAATATGGGTGTCCGATCCTTATGGACTAACGGGAAAAGTACAACCTGTAAGTCCTGCATGGGGTGTAGAAGGTTTTGATCCTTTTATTCCGGGAGGAATAGCCTCTCATCATATTGCAGCAGGTACATTGGGCATATTAGCGGGTCTATTCCATTTGAGTGTCCGCCCGCCACAACGTCTATACAAAGGATTGCGTATGGGAAATATTGAAACCGTACTTTCCAGTAGTATAGCCGCTGTCTTTTTTGCAGCTTTTGTTGTTGCTGGAACTATGTGGTATGGTTCCGCAACTACTCCGATCGAATTATTTGGGCCCACTCGTTATCAATGGGATCAGGGATACTTTCAGCAAGAGATATATCGAAGAGTTAGTACGGGGCTGGCAGAAAATCAAAGTTTAGCAGAAGCCTGGTCGAAAATTCCTGAAAAATTAGTTTTTTATGATTACATCGGAAATAATCCGGCGAAGGGAGGATTATTCAGGGCGGGCTCGATGGATAACGGGGATGGGATAGCGGTGGGGTGGTTAGGACATCCCATCTTTAGAGATAAGGATGGGCGTGAACTTTTTGTACGCCGTATGCCTACCTTTTTTGAAACATTTCCAGTTGTTTTGGTAGACGGCGACGGAATTGTTCGAGCGGATGTTCCTTTTCGAAGGGCAGAGTCAAAGTATAGTGTTGAACAAGTTGGTGTAACTGTTGAGTTCTATGGTGGTGAACTCAACGGAGTCAGTTATAGCGATCCTGCTACTGTGAAAAAATATGCTAGACGCGCTCAATTGGGTGAAATCTTTGAATTAGATCGTGCTACTTTGAAATCCGATGGTGTTTTTCGGAGCAGTCCAAGGGGTTGGTTTACTTTTGGACATGCTTCATTTGCTTTGCTCTTCTTCTTCGGACACATTTGGCACGGTGCTAGAACTTTGTTCAGAGATGTTTTTGCTGGTATTGATCCGGATTTGGATGCTCAAGTCGAATTTGGAGCATTCCAAAAACTTGGGGATCCAACTACAAGAAGACAAGGAGTCTGATACAACATCCTTCGGGTTTCTTTCGTCTCTATTTTCATTTTATTTTTGGAATTTTTCCTCGGGGTCAGAGAAACCTCGCTCACGACTTTTTTGCTCGTGTTCCTTCTTTATTCGGAAGATGGTCCCCTGCAAATAACAAATAAAATAAAAGAGAACAAACAGGTATGGAAGCTATAATTGTAAACTGCAATCGAATCTATGGAAGCACTAGTTTATACATTCCTCTTGGTATCTACTTTAGGAATCATCTTTTTTGCTATCTTTTTTCGAGAACCGCCTAAAGTTCCAACTAAAAAGATGAAATGATTTTTCAGTATCTCAGTTGACGTAATGAGCCTCAAAACATTGTGAGGCTCATTACGTCAACTAGTCCCCATGTTCCTCAAATGGATCTCTTAGTTGTTGAGAAGGTTGCCCAAAAGCGGTATATAAGGCATACCCTGTAAAACTTATAAGTAAACCAGATAGAAAGATAGCTACTAGGGCTGCTGTTTCCATTCTTATATAATTTCAAAACCCCAATGGATTTACGATAAGATCATTTATTTACAACTACAACGGAATGATATACAAAGTCAACAGATCTCAATGAATACAATAGGATTTATGGCTACACAAACTGTTGAGAACGGTGGTCCAAGGCGAACATTTGTAGGGAATTTATTAAAACCCTTGAATTCGGAATATGGTAAAGTAGCCCCTGGGTGGGGAACAACTCCTTTGATGGGCGTTGCAATGGCTCTTTTTGCCATCTTTCTATCTATTATTTTGGAGATTTATAATTCTTCCGTTTTATTGGATGGAATTGCAATGAATTAGGTCTCTAAGAATTGTAAAGTCATACAAAAGGAATCATTTAAAGTTCGTATTTTAAGCCCATTATACTTTGTTTGGGAGTTCGACCGTGGAATTTATTTGTTTCTGTATTTCCGGAATATGAGTGTGTGACT